CCTTTGAATTACAATTCAATCAAATAGAGCACACCAAGTTCAATTATTTTATTTGTAGCAAACAAGTAGTTAGCTTATCGGAATCAAAGGAAATAAGAATGGAGCTTTCTTTGGTGACCTAAGATCTAATTCTAGAAAGAATCGAAAGTTGCGGATAACTCTTTTTTTTTACCTAGATTCCCGATTACTAATTAAGAAGTCTCTATCAACAAGATAAAAGATAGATATATAGTTTTGTATCTTTCTCCATCCGCCCAAAAGCCCATTTTCACTAAAAATTTCGGTTGTGTCGCATTCTAACGAATCTTTCGATAATTGGTAAGAAACTCTTTCTTTATTAAATTAGAAGACAAGAACAAAACACAAAGAAATGAAGAAAAATAATAAAGTTGATTATCATACGGATCTTTCATGTAGATAGATGAATAAGTCCATTTATTTAATTATACATTCCTTGGACTTATTCTATATACTCATCACTTAGATATATAGATACTTATTATTCTAATAATAATTTTCAAATGGAATTAATTAATAATAACTCCGAATTCATAATAATTACAATCCTTAATTATAAATTATAATTAGTATAAATATGATATTAAAAAAAATAATAACAGGTACAAATAGTAAGCCGAGGTACCCATTTTATGATAACTTTTAATTTTCCCTCTATTTTTGTGCCTTTAGTAGGACTAGTATTTCCGGCAATTGCAATGGCTTCTTTATTTCTTCATGTTCAAAAAAATAAGATTGTTTAGATCTGGGGGGCCCAAACCTCATCCGTTTTTTTTTTGAAATTTAGACTTGTAGCATAAGACAGATATTTATTTCGGGAAAGTATAATATGTGGATTTCCGCCGAACATAAAGGAAAAAGCTCTTATGCCTGCAGAAAATGATCTATGGGTAAATTCATTCTAACTAGTTTCAAATAGATCAGGATCGCTGGATGCCTAATATAGAAAGTTGGTGGATCTATATGTATATCAATATGTATATTGGGATGGGATGATATGAAGGGTATGTTATTATTTTAGATCTAACCAATTTGATGAATTACTCCTAAAGGTTGCCATCAAACTAGTGCTAGTTCACATCAAACTAGCGCTAGGTGATGAGAGTTCCTTCGGAAACAAAAAAAGTCAAGTCAAAACCATTGGGGGTATTCTCTCAATTCCAATAAAATGCAATCGGATCAAGTATGAGTTGGCGATCAGAACATATATGGATAGAACTTATAACGGGGTCTCGAAAACTAAGTAATTTTTGCTGGGCCCTTATCGTTTTTTTAGGTTCATTAGGATTCTTATTGGTTGGAACTTCCAGTTATCTTGGTAAAAATTTGATATCTTTTGTTCCGTCTCAGCAAATTCTTTTTTTTCCACAAGGGATCGTGATGTCTTTCTACGGGATCGCGGGTCTCTTTATTAGTTCCTATTTGTGGTGCACAATTTCCTGGAATGTAGGTAGTGGTTATGATCGATTCGATAGAAAGGAAGGAATAGTGTGTATTTTTCGTTGGGGATTTCCTGGAAAAAATCGTCGCATATTCCTCCGATTCCTTATAAAAGATATTCAATCCGTTAGAATAGAAGTTAAGGAGGGTATTTATGCTCGTCGTGTCCTTTATATGGACATCAGAGGTCGGGGGGCTATTCCATTGACCCGTACTGATGAGAATTTGACTCCACGAGAAATTGAACAAAAAGCCGCGGAATTGGCCTATTTCTTGCGCGTACCAATTGAAGTCTTTTGAGAAAAGGAACTGGGCTGAAAAATGAATGCTTTCTCAGCAGGAGGGAAAAAATGCAAGAATCCTGTTTTTCTATAAGATGACTTAAGTGAAGTTTCGTCAGAACGTTCAATCCAACCAAAGCCGACGTATATGGAACAACCATAAAACAAAACTCTTTTTTTTAGTTAAATATTTGTTGGAAGTGGTACTTTAAGATGCAGATAAATCATATCTTGTAAATTATTTCCTTTTTGTCAATCGACCCTTTATTTATCCTTTCATTTGTGTTCTTTACTAACCAATAATGGCTTTTCTTAATAATGAAAACAGGCCCATTTCTGTCTTGTTTTTCCACTCATTTTTTTGATCATCACAATATCTTTCTCTCAATTATTCTTGGCTATGGGGAATCGTTGGGATTTTTTCGAAATATTGGATATTTTGATAGAAGAGGAGCTCTTTCCTATCAAAATATCAATAATATTCATTCCTTAAAGTACTTCTTTCGGTGATTCATCAAAAGGAGACACTTGTTTAGAATTTGATGAATTGAGATATCTGGAAACAATATTTTTGATTATTTCTTCATTCGAATTTTAAGTAGAGTCTTAGTCTATTTCTGTATTCTTTCTAGATTCAAACAAAATCAAAAATAAAATAGATTCGTAGGTTTGATTCGAACTCATGTTTGAAAGAAATATTCAATCACATAAAGTCGACAAATGAAGTGGGTTAATTAAAAATTCACAGGTGAAAAATGGCAAAAACGAAAGCATTCACTCCTCTTTTGTATCTTGCATCTATAGTATTTTTACCCCGGTGGATTTCTCTCTCATTTACTAAAAGTATGGAATCTTGGATTACTAATTGGTTGAATACTGGTCAATCCGAAATTTTTTTGAATGATATTCAAGAAAAAAGTATTCTAGAAAAGTTCATAGAATTAGAGGAAATCCTCTTTTTGGACGAAATGGTCAAGGAATACTCGGAGACACATCTACAAAAGCTTCCTATAGGAATCCACAAAGAAACGATCCAATTAATCAAGATACACAATGAGGATCGTATCCATACGATTTTGCACTTCTCGACAAATATAATCTGTTTTGTTATTCTAAGCGGTTATTCTATTTTAGGTAATGAAGAACTTGTTATTCTTAACTCTTGGGCTCAGGAATTCCTATATAACTTAAGTGATACAGTAAAAGCTTTTTCGATTCTTTTATTAACCGATTTATGTATCGGATTTCATTCACCACACGGTTGGGAACTAATGATTGGTTCTGTCTACAAAGATTTTGGATTTGTTCATAATGATCAAATTATATCTGCTCTTGTTTCCACTTTTCCGGTTATTCTCGATACTATTTTAAAATATTGGATTTTCCGGTATTTAAATCGTGTATCTCCGTCACTTGTAGTTATTTATCATTCAATGAATGATTGATAAATAGATTCATCGACATTAATCTAATCCAATCAGAATGTTTCTTACTTTGTCTTTGTAGTTCTCCATAAGGATTAAAAACTTTCTATCCAAGGGATTTTCATCCTATCGTATGCCAGTAAAATGATTCCAGTAAATAGCAGAATCGTGGATAGGGAACTATACTAGTGACCTACCCAATTTATTGTAGAAATTTTCGGATCAATGATTAGACCATGCAAACTAGAAATACTTTTTCTTGGATAAAGGAACAGATTACTCGATGTGTTTCCGTATCGCTCATGATATATATCATAACTCGGACATCCATTTCAAGTGCATATCCCGTTTTTGCGCAGCAGGGTTATGAAAATCCACGAGAAGCGACTGGGCGTATTGTATGTGCCAATTGTCATTTAGCTAATAAGCCCGTGGATATTGAAGTTCCACAAGCGGTACTTCCTGATACTGTATTTGAAGCAGTTGTTCGAATTCCTTACGATAAGCAAGTGAAACAAGTTCTTGCTAATGGTAAGAAAGGGGGTTTGAATGTGGGGGCTGTTCTTATTTTACCAGAGGGTTTTGAATTAGCTCCTTCCGATCGTATTTCTCCTGAGATGAAAGAAAAGATAGGCAATTTGTCTTTTCAGAGCTATCGCCCTAATAAAAAAAATATTCTTGTGATAGGGCCTGTCCCTGGTCAGAAATATAGTGAAATCACCTTTCCTGTTCTTTCCCCCGACCCCGCTACTAAGAAAGACGTTCACTTCTTAAAATATCCTATATACGTAGGGGGAAATAGGGGAAGGGGTCAGATTTATCCCGACGGAAGCAAGAGTAACAATACAGTTTATAATGCTACAGGAGCGGGCATATTAAGTAAAATCATACGAAAAGAAAAGGGGGGATATGAAATAACCATAACAGATCCATCGGATGGACGTCAAGTGGTTGATATTATCCCTCCAGGACCAGAACTTCTTGTTTCAGAGGGTGAATCCATTAAATTCGATCAACCATTAACGAGTAATCCTAATGTGGGTGGATTTGGTCAGGGAGATGCAGAAATAGTACTTCAAGATCCATTACGTGTCCAAGGTCTTTTGTTCTTCTTGGCATCTGTTATTTTGGCACAAATCTTTTTGGTTCTTAAAAAGAAACAGTTCGAGAAGGTTCAATTGGCCGAAATGAATTTCTAAACTCATCGATTTATCCGCATCAGGTTCGTAAAAAGAACCACATTTTTGTTGTCAATTATGTATGATCAAAAAAAATCAATTCTGAAAAACCTTTTATTTACTTGCTCTTTTTCTACGAACTTCGGGGAATCCCTTGTACCGCATTCCTAGTCAAAATAGGTAGCTTTTTGTTTGAAGAAGACTTTTTTATTTGACTTTATGACTTTACCACCCCTTATCTTTGTTTTTTTTAGCTAAATTGAATTGGTACAACTATGTTACTATTGCCAGATTTCAATGTCATAAAATGTATCCATTTTATTCTATTTGAATCAGAATAAAATTGGGATAGATATTAGCATAAGTAAGCGGGAAATAAAAAGAATTATAAATGCGGGGAACAAAAAATTCTAGGATGCATTATGTGTCTTCCTAGTCTTCGACACAAGAAAGGGGTGTAGCAAATTCCTTTTCTTGTGTCGAAAGAGTAATGATTTGTGATGCTGTTCGCCAAAAATTCCTAGTCTTGGTTTCGGTTTTCCAGATGTATCAGAACTTTTTTTCGATTTATTACGTACAATAAAATAGTGGACAAACATAAAATAAAACTTATTCAATGAACTTATCAAAAATTTCAATTTTTCTGAGATAGTAAAAAA